TTTCACAAAAACCTACGGGTCCTCCCCCCCTATCCTGCCTGCCACTTCAGCACCTTGTGATCTTTGAGAAGATCATTACGAGCCCTCTCCTAGAATGTTTTTGTAGATTCCGAAAATTCCACGGTGGATCAGGATGAGTATGTCCTGGATTCATTCTCATCCTGGAGCTTCTGCTCTCCTCCGGGGAGGGGTTTTTATAGATAGAGAGGTGAGTCGAGGGTAGCCCCCCGCTTGACCGATTTCTCGGAATCAGAGGAGGTTTGAAGCCGCTCGACCCGCTAACGAGCCCCTATCAGAGAAAGCCTTGGTAAAGTAAAGCGCGTTAGCTCTTTTAAGTGTTGGCGCGCATCCTCTTGCTGGGAGAGGGGCTAATGCCACTCGCCCTAATGAATAAAGAAACAGGAGAGGGGTGAAGCTTGCTTACTTGTTAGAGTAAGGAGTTTAGGCTTTCGAAAGCTCAATCCCTTGCTTGTTGTTTTCGAGCCGGAGCTCGCTGGGTAGTGAAGTGGTCCGTGAAGGTTAAATCACACTTGTGTTAAGCAAGCCGAGTAGTCAGACTTAAGATTGAAGCAGCTGTTGGAGAGAAGACACCAGTCAGACCTGCAAGCACCGGGTAGTACGCAGCGGCAGTTTTCAATCATACAAAGTGTACTCGTAGTCTGACTTTTAGCGGTAGTCAGCTGTCCTCGTTCTCCTCTTTTCATTGCCCTATTGAGTTGAGTAAGGGTCGGTGTTTGCAAAAATGTCGAGCCGACGGGGTCAGGTACCAGTAGTGACAATGGCAAAGGGGGGGGAGCTGGACACTGCTGAACCGGAAGAGATTGCTCAGGATGAGTGTCTGGGTAACAAAGCCGAGAAGGGTGTAGTCAAGGTGCGAGTTTAACGAGCGAGGAGAGTGATTTGGCCCATAGAAGCGAGGATCTGGAAGAGAGGGTTGATACTGGGTCAACTATGGCAGTGACTGAGGGGGACTTGTTCTGTGATAAACAAATGACTCCAAACAAGAACCTCAGGGCAGCCAATCCTAAGAAAAGAGGTGAACCTGAAGCAGTAAGAGTAAGCGTTCAGGTGCTGGTGCTATGACCTTTTTTCCACCTTTTTCGAATCGAATGATTCAGCGCTCTCAGAAAGCGGATCAAAGGCTTCCTATTCAACGGATTCGGATTATTCTACTTTAGATGCTTCGGATGCTTCCTCGGCCGCGCAGTACGTACTTCTGTTTGGAGAGTCTGTTCCTTACTTAGCTAGGACTTTGAGTGACTAGAGTAGCCCCTCTGTATCCGAAGGCGCCTTTTTGTTTATGCACCTGAAACGGCTTCCGATTTGACTTACTTATAGTAAAGTAAAGTGGATCCCGTTCAGTAGAATTCCGAAGAAAGAAGGCTAGGCTTCTTGAACCAGAGCTAATTCGATCTTCCCCTTTCGACAATGTGTTTGAATAGCAAGCAAAAGTACCACGACCGAACAATTCAATTCGGTTAACAAACTACTTCTAGAATGAACTACATCCATCAACCGGCATACCTTTCTTCTCGTAAGATCTGTCTTCGGTGTTGATATGATCTTTCTATCAAGAGAAGATCGGGAATTGCCGCTAGGCTTTTCTTTTAGCTCTCACTCATCCCGGGCGATTCTGATTCTTATTGGCCACTAAGGAGTAGTTGTGGCTTTTGACCAAGAGAACGAGCTAGACAGAAAAGGTACCACCGAAAGAAGGTCGACCTCACCCCCTTTGGTAAACCGAAGCTGAGAAAGAGGAAGAAGCAAAGCTAGGCCATTCGATTAGGGATGTTCTCACCAGTGCGTACTATCTTGAAGAAGGAATATAAAAAAGAATAAGGTTCTTTTTCGCATCTCCCAAGTTCGAATGCTTTTTTGCTGTTAAAAGAAATCGAATACCATTCGTGACCCAATTCAAAAACGGAGTGACTGAAGACCTCCTCCCCCCTTCCCGCCTATCCCTCCCGCAAGAGAGGACTCGTTCTGGCTTTAAAGAGCCTCTTTTTTAGCAGTCTCGCCCATAAGATAAGAGAAGATTGACCCTCTCTTCTTCCAAGCTTCTTTCTGCTTCTTCTCGGCGTAACGAAAGAACTAGATGAGGAGAGGCCTCCGGTTTCAAATCCCTACCCTACGCCTTACGAGGGCGCCCTAGCCAGATTCACTCCCAAGGGTCAATCAAGCCTTTGAAACTAGTTCAAATAGTCGTCACAGTCTTCGTTCCTGCTTTCAACGAGACTTTCTTAGCTGCATCAGCTTGTAAAACTCTCTCTCCTTCACCAGGAAAGGGAGAGCGGACAAAGTACCAGACGATTTGGGTTGGGTAAGAAGAGCGTACGATAAGAGTAAGCAGACGATGTCGATAGAAGACGATTCGTGGGATCTTCCTCAAAGTCAAAGAAAGAGAAAAATGAGCTAAGCTAAAGAAGGTATGCCCAGCCCATGAAATTCGATGTCGAATGAGTACGATTTCGAGCATAAAGAGAGAAGAAAAAGGAACTATTTAGCAAGAATCTAGGTTTAGCAAGATAGCTGCCAGAAAGACTGAGCTTAGGTGCATAGCGCTTAAATAAGTGGTTGAAGAGTAGCTTTCCATCCCGACAATGACTACTTACTTTCCATTTTTGGGATTTCACTTAACTTAAAAGACTGGACTTCCAGCAGCAATGAGAGCAAAGGCAAGGAATTGATGCGCCAATAATCGAAGAATGGGGCAAGGCAAATTTCCAGACAATGGCAAGTGCTTGAGAAGGAGCTGTGAAAGAAGGGGCTGCTAGGGAATAGGGAGCTCTTGAAGAAGAAGGGATTGCGGGGTGAACGGCATTCTGTTGTACTACTAACACTAGCTGTACTAGAGTAGTTTAGTAGCGCCTTTTGAATCAAAATCAAATAGGCGAACCCTTTCCGAATCCGAAAGGCGAACAGCCCGCATTGCAAGCAAATAGATAGCCCCCGCCCGTTTGAGTCGTTGCGAGCCGGAAAGCGTACCGGCAGTTTGAGTCACGAAAGGGCCGCTTGCTTAATCTTTTTTTTATTATTTATATATACATATATACAAATATATATACAAACAAAGAAGAAAATCATTTTTGGATCCAATTGTTCATTCCTGGGAAGAGGAAGAAGCAGATAGAGCAAAGGCCTCCTCTTTCCGTCCACTCTTCCCGAAGTGAGCGAATTGCATGTAGAGATCCGTAGGGGCTTATAGTTTAATTGGTTGAAACGTACCGCTCATAACGGTAATATTGTAGGTTCGAGCCCTACTAAGCCTACCACCCCCTTCTCTTCACCCGATACAAGAAGGCAGTCGAAGTCCCCTCCACTCTTCATTTTATGGGAAGACATCGCGTTCCTAGTCGATTTCCCTCATTGCACTGCCCCCTTAATGCTACGAAGTGAAGCAGGCATAGAGACCAACCGGGTATCTATCCTGTGATCTTTCATCAACCCCGGCTCGGTATCGGTAGTCTCAGTCTTTCCCTGCCTGCCCTGGTATGAGTGGAGAGTTTAAGAGGGAGTCTTATTCTACTCTAGGCTCACTCCACCCCCTGTCTTGTCTTATTTCAGGAGGGACTCGATTGTTAAGAAATCCCTGACTCTGTCTTTGGGCTAAAGCCTATAGTTCTCTCCTCACTAACGGAAGTATCTTAGTAAGTAGCATCAGCTCTTCCGGGGGGAAAGCCTAAGTAAGGAGTTTTAGCGGGCTATCCACAAGCATTAGTTCTCCCCCTGCCTCCCAACCTCAAGATCATCAGCGGACGACGCCTTCTTCCGAAAGTCCTCCCTCTTTGCTTTGCCCCAGCGAAAGAGGCTGAAAAAGATCCGTATCTGATTCCTCGGGTCTTGCTGCGTCAGCTACCGTAGATAGGAATAAAGCTTAGTAGTAGGAAGCAAAGAAAAGTATGCCCTACATGTCAACTGGGTGGAAGTTCAAAGCATCGAAGATGAGTACATGGAAGCACCAATGAAGAAAGTCCAGAGTGCAGATATAACCTTCTCGACAGAAGACATCTTGCTGGACAGGAAGAAGCATACATAAGCGGCCTCTTTTTCTCACCGGTGACATCGGCGAAAGAAAGAAGGCTACCGCGGGTAGAGATCGACCCAGGGGCCTCCATCAACGTGATGCCACTGCGGGCCCTAGCCGATCTTGGAATGACTACGAGCCGGCTAAGTCAGACCAAGGTTACTATTCCGGGGTACAATGCCGACTCGCAAAGAGCCATCGGCAAGATTCGTCTCTTGTGTGTGCCAAACATGGGATCTGAAGACTGAGGTCACTTCTTACGTGATTGACGGTGACACCTCCTAAACTTCCTGCTTGGATCCACAGCGTGGTACCTTCCACCCTTCATCAATGCTTCAAATACGTTGATGAGAAGGGAGAAACTGGGTATTTGCCGACAAGAAGCCCTTTTTTCGAGTCTAGGCATACTGTCTGTACGGATGCGCGTCTTTACAACGACGGCCCAGACAGTGATGGATGACGAAAGCCCGCCAGCGAAAGCCGAAGCACAGGTTCGTAGACCTCTCAGAATCCCAAAGTAGAAAGCTAAGGGATTTACGGTCAACGCTATCTCAAAGAGCATGACCCCGTTGACGAAATCTCTAAACTGGGGCTGGGGGAATTACTTCAACTCTCGGTAAAGATGCCACTTCCTGCATTACAGCAACCTTCTCAGGCAGAGGACCCTAATGGAGCGACATTCGTCCTCTCAATGGAAGGTTTTTTTCCTCATCTTTCACAGGGTAGCCCGGAAGTCTTCTTGCTGGAAAGAATCGTCACCGATGGTGAGATAAGAAAGAGAAAGTACAGTCCGATTGCAAAGAAGCGAAGGACACGGGCTATGACCTTGAGGAGCCTGTCGGGCTGAAGTGAAGAACGGTCGAGGCAGAAAAGTACCCCTCGAGCCGCATCTAAGTGAAGAAGAAAGGGAAGCTTGGCTAGCCGGCCAGTACGTACGTCGATCTCAGAAAACATAGGCTTGGGCTACCTGCCAACTCCGCTCCCTGCGCCGAAAACTTTGTCTGACGCCGAAAGTTCTGGAGATCTTTCTTTCAGATCTCTTCCAATTGTCTATAAACTCTGTCTCCGTCAAACAAAGAGCAAAGAGACGAGAGTAAGTTCAAGAATAGGATGTAGAGCCTGTGCCCCCTACAGAGGACGAGGTCAAGTAAATGGATCTCGTGTTGACAATCCTCGCCCTGTATTCCGAAGTGCAAGCTTCTCCAATGAAAGAGATTTGACAGTACATGGATCTACTCAGATAATTGATGTTTTCGCTTGGAGCTACGCCGAACTGGACTAGACCGAAAGATAAATGAGTTAGCTCAGGCTCAGGGCGTGAAAGAAAGAAAATAGATAAGAAAGGCGATTCCTGATCTGAAGAGTTTAGTTGCTATAGTGGAATCTGTTGAATTTGGGAAGGCTCACAGGTTTGGTGGTATATCCTTACATATATAAGTAGTTTTCCGGCTCCGGTCAAATGGATTTAGGAAAGCTTCCACGTGACATCCTCAAGTTAGTCTTCTGCTTGAACTGTCTTATCGAAAGCTAAAGGTAGTTAACCTAGGGGAAGAATCCGACTAAGCTTTGCCTTGAACTTGGCACCTTACCTTCTAATCCTTTGCTTGGGAATTCGATTAAATAAAGAGGACTCACTGATTGGACAGTGGCACTGGAATGATAGCAAGCATCCCTTCTTCTCTTTCTTGGTATGAAAGAAGTAGCTAGGACCCATCTCCCTCACAGTCTCCTTTCGCGGATTCTCTAAGAGCGGCATCCACATGATCAGAAAGTAGTGACGAAGGGTCAGGTAAAAGTGCTAACATGCAAAGAACGGAAATGCCGACAACCCTCTTTCTATCCCCCGTCAGTGTAAGAAGAGGAATCAAGTCATGCAGTCTCCAATCCAATCCTTGCTCCCGGAGTAAGTCCTTGGGGTTGATCTCCAGGTTCTGGTTCTGCCTCATCTTCTAATAGAAGTACCTCTGTAAGGACTCCATCTCAACATCAATTCGCAGGCTATTTTACTTGAAGATTTTCATTAACGCCTTCCGCAGAAAGAGAGCCCGAGGACCCGTCTATCCCGATCGGGATGATAAGGACTTGTCCTTACTTGAATTAAGACTTGAATGAAGCGGGCTCAATAAGTCTTGCTCTTCGTGAGCCATAGCAACAGGATTTCAGAGAAAGAAAGCATTCGCAGTAAGCCTAGTGGCTTCCTATGATCACCGATCAAATAGCATCACGCTCAGGAAAGGATTTCTCCTCAAATCAAGTCTTCCCTCCGCTGGAAAGAACGGATCAAGAAGTGGTGGTTCAGTCACTTCGGTAGGGGATTCGCGATGCCATCTGTATGGTCTTGCTGTTGATGGTACCTCACAATGGGGGTGCTGCCCAAGCGGAGCTAACTACAGGTCCGAATGCGATCACCCAGACCTTTCAAATACTTAATCTATAAAATCCTGTATACGAAATTTCTTCAGTTGCTTACTCGACCTAAGCAAGCCAGACCGAACACCCGAAAAAGAAGTTCTTTCTCCAGGAAATGGACGAAGAGCGAGGAGGTATTCTTCAGAGAGAAGAGCCTAGAGAAATTTAACGATAACTGAAGAGGGAATGCGGCTTTACTTGTTTAAAAGACTATAGACTTGGAAGGCTTTCCCAGTTCGCCCTAACGCAGTGTCAGGGTCACTACGAGCTGGACTGGTCGCTCACTTATTTCTTCTTTTCTTATCTAGCCTTCCCTTCCAACGATCGGCGTATCCGCTTCCAGAGGTTATGCTTTATCCAATCCAGTTTGTGAGTCTATTCCCTTTCCTTTGATTTCTGATCTCTCTGTCCCTCCCAACCATACCTCCCTTACCTTCTAAGGAAGGGTCACGGTTAGCCAATCACCTGGCAAAGAAGAGAACTACGTTTGACTTGATCCCTAAGGGGTACGTAGGCAGCCAAGGAAAAATCCTGGTCCAGTTGTTCCTTTTTGAGGAAACTATTACACTAGAATATAGATTCATCGTTTTTTTTCTTAGTAAGAGTAACCTCAGTTGAGAGTTGATTCGATAGTAATTTATTTAAGACTGTCGTCTTTGCTAGTAAGTGAGGCAATCGATCGGAAGGTGGGTAGATTTTTGTGATTTGAGAGGTTCGTTGTTGATCTACCTCGGACGTACCCATGCCGCGTGGGGAACCGAGTAACCAAAGTCACGATCAGTCTAAGGTTGAAATCTGGAGGGTCTTTTTGTACTGCCAGACGCGCTGGTTCGAGTCCAGCTCGTGACAAAGGGCTACCCTTTTAAGAGAATCTCGATATCCTCACTGAAAAAAATTGGAATTGGAAAGCAGCTTCACATCACAAGTGAGGAATGGTTTTTAGCCACCAGTGACCGGCTCAATGATCGTATGCGATCAATCAATAGAATATGTACGCGCGGGCGAACGAATTAATGCTGCTTCTGCCCGCCCCTGCTTCTAAGCGAGCGAAGCCCTCGCCTATTCATTGGATTAAGAAAATGGGAGCGGTCAACTCTGTATAACATGAGAGAGGGAACACTAGACGGGAGGAAGCGAGTGAAAAGGGGAGAAGGAAGAAATGGCAATAAAGCCATCTCCGGTAGTCAATAAAAGCGGATCTACGACAAGCCTTCATCAATAGTTCAGCAACCAGAGCTACTAGGCTAGTCAAGACCAGGCTAAGTAGTTTATTCAATCCAACTTCACAGTAGTGATCATCAAACTGGGGTGGTCACTCTGCCTGCTTCCCATGGGTGTGATCGGCTATCTCTTTTAATGGATTTTTGAGTCAAGTCAGGCTTCCCTCAACATCTGCTTCGCTTCAAAGAGCTAAACCCCGGTCCTTTTTCTGCCCGATAATGTAGAATTTCTATTCTATTCTATTTGGCTCTATATGGCCTTCTAATGCGTTTTATTGTCCTCATGTGGAGAATCAACCATCTTCCATATGAAGAAAGAAAGGTGGTTTTCTCAGTAAGAATCTAGCTGTCTGCTCGCTATCTGCGTCTCGTGTAAGGGCATAAGGATAGAAGTTACTCGAGTGAAAGGAGAGGGATCTGGCTATGAGACTTCACGAGCGAGCTCTTCTCTATTAGCCGTAGCTGCTAAAGAAACGAAGCAAGTCGAGCGAAGCGAGGGGAGCTAACGCCTTTACCTTACATAGAAGAGATTAGATGCTAGCACCTTAAGCTCTCTTTCTTAACTATCTACTGTACCTGTGAAGTAGCCCATGGGTATGGGATACGAGCGATTAAGAGTCTTATTGCTTTCACGTAGTCAATGTAGGTACGTACTTACTCATATAGCTGTATGATGCTCTCGGTCTATCCTGGATATGGTAAATTACCATAATTGATTCTAAGGCTGATAATTGGCTTTATTTTATAACGCCCGTTCTCGCCAGAATGTGGCTAATTACGTATGACTCGTTAAACGCGACTTTCTTAGCCGTCATAGTGTAAGTCTAGTAAGAACTACTACTTCTTTCTCTGAAAGGATAGCCTTTATAGTATAGTCAATAAAGAGTGGGAGTACTCACTCATATAGCCAGCTATGAGTGACTACACGTACCTGCCCTCTCCTGTAAGTCGAGTGGTTTAACTCCTTAACAGGACAGTGACTGACGTGCCTTGTTCTTGATGTCTGACGTCGGTAGCTTCATGCTATGCTCGAAGAAGGGAAGGGGGATCAGACTAGTATGGCTTGCCCTCAAAGCTTAGAATGCCTCCTTTCCTATTATCTGCCTGCTTTGCTTAGCTATCCTCTTTCAAAGTAGGCATGAGCGCCTAGCAGTGCCTGTCTCCCTATCTAGATCAGGCTATCCACGTATCTGATGTCGAGAATGCAAGTCTTGGTCAATCGGATAGCTGAAAGCTAAGTCATGTTATAATGTATTCCCCTATGACTTGTCCGCATTCAGGACGGATAATTTCGAGACTCTTTTTTTCTATATGTTAATAGATATCAACTAGGCTGGTATAGTAAGAAGGCTGAGGAACGATAGGATGTTGCTAGGATGCTAAAGATCGGATTCTGTTAGCTTATCTGCAGTTCCTGATCGAAAACGTGCTACTCCTACGGAGACTGCTGCGGATTCAATACAGCTAAATGCCCCCATTCTTAGCGTAAAGGAAAGGCTGTCCTCTAGTTTAAACGCCGGCAAATAGAATGGAATTGGCTTAGAATCGAAGGAGGATATTCATCTTTCATGTTTGATGTTTTCAAAAGACTATCTATTTGAATCCCCGAGAAGGAAGGTCTCAACACCGGGCTGTCCTCCCAATCCACAAAACTAGAACTACTGGTGACTGACCTGTCCTACAACTTACTTGCTTTCGGACTTCCTGGCTGAAGAGCAAAGAGATATCTATTTTACAGTAAAGCTGTAGCTTCATCTCATCTTAGAATAGCTATTCCGCTCGCTGGCATATTCGGTAATTAATAATGAATGAACTAAAAAGAAAAAGAGGAGGAAAGTGAAAAGGCAATCAGACTGGCTTACAGGCCAACTGCTTCAAAGCCTAGCTGACTAACATCCCTCACTAGCTTTCAGAAGAGGGAATCCATAGGTCAAATTGCAACAACTTCTTCGAAGAGAAAGCTGCTGCCCTTCTATAAAAGAAAAAGGATTGTCTTACTTTCTTTCCTACTTGACAGGCCAATTCATCAATTGATACTGAACGAGACTTTTGTCCATCTTTTAACTAAGATATCCATTGTACTAAATCCATTCCTTTCGCTGCTGACCATCAGAGTATATACTTTTCTTTTTGGATTACTAAAAAACCAAACTGAAAGCATGGATGGCATTGAAGAGCTAGATCATAGCCGGTATCAGGCAACTCAAAGGCCAACCCAAGATCAGATGAATAAGATCGCTTCCTCTACTTGGAGGGCTGGGTGAAGGCAATGAAGGAAAGCAAAAATAGAACTCGAACGAGAGGCGACGGAGGCTGCTTTCTCCATAGGTGACGACAGGGCCAGAACGGAACGGAGGAGAACGGGATAGATGAATAGAATAGTTCCGCAAAAGCACACTCAAAGACAGGCGAGCCGAACCTTCATTAGCTGACTTGGGAATGAAAGAACTGGGCACTGACCTATCCTACTCTTATGAAGGCGACAGACCAACGTGTCTTTTGAAGCTCATCTTTTTGCGTAAAACGAAGATCATTTACGTTCTAAAGAAAACTATTTCTTCAATTAAGTCAGAAACAACTCATTCATCAACAACTGATTCAGAAAAATAGAGCTCAAAGAGACGGGGGTCCTGTCTTTTATGCATTTGGAATGGTAGCTTTGGTCCGTACATCGCTGGCATAACCATAAAAAAAGCTTAATATTCAGTTTGCGTGCCTCGTCTGCCTTAGACGAGTCGTATGCTTTGTTCATTTCGTAGGCATCGAGTGCGTATACCTAAGAGTACTCATTTATGCCCACTTTGAATGAATAGGAGGGAAGGGCCTATACAGATTCATCCTGTAAGGACGCCAGCACCTTTCAGCTTTCCAGTTTACCCAATCAACGCCCTCCTCCATCTATTCCCCATCATAGCACTTGGAATGACTTCCACAGACCTCCATAACGGCACTCTTGCCGAGAAAGCCCTTCCACATCAAAGGAAAGCTTTCACTGACCCCACAGGCCTTTTTTGCTATAACACGAGAAAAATGCCTTCTCGCCAATGATGCTAACCATACCTCACTTGTCTTAGCTGAGTTAATGGTTCAATTAAATCATACCTGCCCAGACATGTATAAAAAACCAATTACACGCCACCGGATGACCTAAAGATCGCGTGGTTACGCCTTAGGAACCGGAGAGGCAGATGAATATCTTTCCTTTAGACATTTAATATATCATTATATATATAACCGAGATAAAGGATACCTATGAATGCTATGGAGCCGGTCAGCTGTCAAACCTCTCGCATTTAGGAAATGCTTTCAGGAAGGGTGCCCCTACATTGGTTTAAACTCATTCCCAGCTGCATAGTGCCATCCTACCAGCGGCTCAGTCTCGCTGCCTTTCCTTTCTAGCTATCACTCTTTTTCCCCCAGAAATACATCACCTTGGCATTGAATAAAATGCCCCCGAGTCCATGTCGTGATAATAGAGCAAGGCCTGGATGTCGTTGTAGAAAGTCTAGCCCGAGGACCCCAAACAAGCTAGGTAACCCGCTAGGGCTCTGATCGTAGGTTATATTTATCATCGAGATTGGTATTCAGTCTGAAAAAAATAGGTCGAACTAATTTCATATTAGAAAGAAAAAAGAGCTGGCAAGTTTGGATCGAAATGAAATACTCGAAACCAGGTTTGGAGTCTTTTGATTTTTCTGCTTCGATAGAGGCACTGTAAGTGGAATAACAATCATTCGGCCGATTGCTCTTATCCTTCCCTGCGGATGGCAGAGCTACCGCACTACGTTCCGTTGATTGATGGGAGTCTTGAACAACCAGCACAAGAGAGAGTAAAGAAGCTCAGCTGTCAGAGTGGATCCTATCCCGTATTTACCAGCCAAAAAATGGGGGAGTCATCTGTATAAGGAGAAAAAAAAACCGCCGGCTTTTAGAGAATCTTTCCTCTTCAATTATGCACGATTTACTGGGGCTGTCTTCCTTTCTTGGGAGTTAAAAAATGAGTTGGGTAAGCTTCCTAAGGGTATGGCTTCTCCGGAGCGACTAAGGACACACCCAATCAAACGATCGGTAAAACGGGTCTCCTTTGGTACAATCTCCTCGGCCGAGTATATCCCGTACGGTTGTTTTCAAAAAGTAGTGCAATCGCTTTCTATGAACGAATTCCTTCATAGCCCTCATAGATAGAGTAGAGAGAAATGGGAGAAAGCGGATTAGCCACGTTCTAACTCTTCGCCATCTAACTCTCATAAGAGTCATTTCATCCCGGAGTATCTGGCGGAGGGATATCTCGTTTAAGTGCCAGTTGCCATTGATCTTCTTGGAGAAAAAATGGGGCATCTATTTCCCTGCCAGTTTCCTTTGCTGTCGATGCAGGCGAGTTGGGCCTATTCTCGTCTCGAATAAGAGAGTACCTGGAGTACTAACATATAATCTTTACTGTTTTATAACATATTTCTTATTTATTTTATTTCCTGTACTAGGATACGATATACAAGACTCCTTTTCTTTTCCAGTACTATTATAAGCCCCTATAACCAGGGAGTTTGGGAGTTTAACTAGAACCTAGATAGAATCTCCGGAATCAGAAGTCTCTCTCGCTATGCTTTTTTGAGTGGATTTGAGAGTGCGGCATAGCTGGAAACTCCTGAATTTTAGGAAGGTTCTAACCTTAATGAAAAGGTAAGTTTGAAGAGAGATTGGGAAAAGTTCCCGAGTGTGAGTATCCAACCCCCTTTTGAAAGGATCTTTCTGCTTTTTAGTTTCCTAATATGTGTGTACATATTGATTGTATCAGTACTACCGGCGAGCTAAGAGCTAACCCCCTTCTTTTCCTATGGCGTTTTAATACTCACCCCTGAAAGTGAAATAGAGATAGAGATAATCTATTAAGTTGGAAGGCGGAAAGAAGCACTGGCTAAGACTTTCATGGAGATGGGGCATACAGGGCAAGTGTACTAGCATATGAGTTTCCAGCTTTTGAATTAAGGTTTGTCAAACCCTAAGCTGCTACTTAGAAAGGGGGCGTAGCGGGTAAGGCAAAAGAAAAGGTGTCCGCCTAGACTACTGCCACTTGACTTTAGGATAAGGTTTTTGCTTCGAGCAGCTCTCGGGCATTGATTGAGGAAGTAGCCCAACCTTTTTTCATCTACGCAAAGAGGAATTACTTCTTATTTTATTCGACCGGAAATGGTGCATCTAGATCGATTCCTAAGGCTGGTAATGCCGAATCAAGGATAAGGCAATACAGTAAGAAAGGAAAGCTATTCATCTTTTGTCTTTGAAGAGAAAGACAGATTGGATTGTACGAACACCTGTGCCAAGCTTAGGTAAGCCGTCCAGAAAAGAGACAAAGAAAGACCTCTCAAAAGCCGGTGCTTAGGCAGACCCAGGTAAGAGCAGCCTTTCTCTTATATAGGAAAGCACTACTGCCACTTTCTTATGTGAATACCTCCTCAATCTCACTCTTTAGTGAAAGTCTCTATTTCACTTTCAGCAGTCTACACAAAATATAGAGGTACTTTTTCCACTTCGCATATGGGCTTTATATTCTCTACGGCGTCAACCATAAGTTTGCGTTCAGTTTGAGCTGGGAAGTAAACTAGGTTTTGCTATTCCTTCTCGAGCTTCTTCATCCCTTAAAGGAGATTCGGGAAAAGATAGAATAGGAAGACGTGTTTCCAGAACAAACAAGATACGGGTTGAGAGGGGGAAGTTAGCAAAGTTAGACAAGATTGGAATGGGCATAGGAACATGTATTGATGTACCAGATCGGCTAATGCTCCCAGGTTGATGTAATGTATTCCACCAGTTGACTGAAGACTTGATTATTGGTATATCGATCGGTCCAGCACGGATTGAAATAGGAGCCGGTTCGACAGGAAGCTTTTGAAAACGCAGTGCACCCAGGTAAATCAGAAACGAGATGAATACAGAGGTTAAACGAGCATCCCACACCCAAAAGGTGCCCCACATAGGTCTTCCCCGAAACCCCCCAGTAACTAAGGTAAACAACGTAAAAAAAGCACCCATTTCTGTACCGGTTCCGGAAGAGCGAAGAAAAAGGGGATGTTTTGTTAATAGGAATAAGAAAGTGTTTATAGCCGTAGCGATATAAACAAGAATACTCATCCGAGCCGCAGGAACATGTACATACAGAATACGAGAATTTCCACCTTGTTGAAGATCTAATGGTGCTACCCGAAGACTTAAATGAATAGCCATCGCTGTTAAGAACAACCGAGATCCAATGAGAATTAGCGCATAGCTTCTGGTCTTTGACATCAAAAAAGAAGGTTGTAATAACGAAAGGGACATATGAGAATTTTGTCCTAGCTAGTGGAACAAGAAAGACATGGATCTATATTCAATACGCAATCAAAGGATTTCTCCCAACGAATAATTCCCCTTGCTTAGTTTTCGCTCCGCTCGTGCGTGGCACTCCTTGCTGGCGGAGCGGCATACCGAAAAAAAAGGAAAAAGCCCTTTCTCGGTATCGGATTCGAACCGATGTTGCCTATTTCTTAAGGGCGAACTGATCGACTTGCATGTGTTAAGCATATAGCCTAACTGGCATGATTGAGCCCTGCAGTGGTAGAACCTGGTGAACCGGGCGTACTATTTGACTTGCTCTTTCTTCTCTTATCTTACGCAATTTCGTCTTTCTATAGAATACGAAGAGAGGACCTTCTTTCGGGCTGTCTACGAACCCTTCTTCTCGTATGCAATTTTCTATTCTTTCTTTTAACCTTTCTTCCAAGAAAGGGAAAACACTGGCCAATTTCACACTTTCCGAATGTGCCATTTTATCGGGAAAATTGGAAGCAATCACTTTTCCCTCTTTAGTGACAGTTCAATCCTGCCAGTGGAGCGTTTTCTCGGTCTTTTTGGATGAAAGTTCATTTTAGCCCTAAACAGGCATCAAAATGTGACAGTTGATCATTTTCCCCGTCTTTTTGGCTAAATCTAAACGACAAAGTAGGATCAGAAGGCTTACGCACCCTGTGAACACTTCATCCCTAAAGAATGGAATCCGGATCCGTCAGTTCCTTCGCTCCCAACTCTTAGAGAAAGTCAACCAATGCCTTAGCCCTGCCTTAAAGCTTAAAGAGAGAAGCCCGGTAAAGCCTAATCCAAGAATGCTGAATCCTGGACGGGAGAAGCTGCTAACAAGAGGTTAGCTGCACTTATCAATAGCAGTGGAGTCGCGAAAAGACACCTTTGAAAGCGCTAATTCAATAGCAGTCTTCCAATTAGATAGACTTAATCAATCTTAGTGTGGTTAAGCCTGGCCAGGGTCAGAAGTTCTTCCATCTCGGGGGATCAGATCAGGCAGAGCCTCTACGCTTTCTTCCTTTGCTACAGCTACCGGGTATTCATTAAAAAAGAAAGCATTTACGGGAGGAGAACTTGAATCTAGCTAGGGTACCCCGTAAGGTAAGGGCAATAACTGTCTGAGGAAAGCGCAACTAAGACCCTCTTTAAGAGAGAGAGAAAGCTAACCCTTAGATTCGGGAATAGGAAACCGGCAGTAAGGGTATTACGCTTCAAGAGAAGTGGAACTCACTCGAATAGAGAGAGTCTAGGCTCACTCACAGTTCAAGGGCTAGTATAGCAAAGAGGCTTTCAATTCCCGCAAAGCAAGTGGGAAAGAAAACTCATTTCCGTGAGCATTAAACTCCTGTATGGTCTTTACCGCTTGGGAACCTCAAAGCTGCTCTATGGCTCGCTGGAGTTAAATCAAGTGATCATATTCAGCCTTCTTCGGCTGATGAAAGTACTAACTTCCCTTGAGACTGAGATTTTGGTTTTCAGTTCAATTGTCATATATTCTTCCCCTGAATGGAAAGGCATTCTGTATCTTTATGAAGTTAACTAAATCGATTAGGTCATACTACTGGTCGGGTACTTAAACTTTAGAATCGGCTCTGTCGCTTCTAGCTTGCAGTGAAGTTGCCTACCCGCAAACCCTGCCCTTAGGACTAGGTTGGAAACTCCCAAGAGGATGGAATGAAACTGGCTTGAAAACGGGCTTGCTCACTCGCTTTCAAGCAAGACGGAAGAATGAAAGGTTTTGCCTTGCTTGCTGCTTGCTTACTAGAAAAAGCGGTAATCTGAATATTCATTCTCAATCTTGAATTCCTAGTTAGAACTAAGAAACCTATGCTTTTAGCTTCTTTTTTGCCAGTCACAAGTGAGACTTAGGGATGCTCTGATGAGTATCCCGTAAGCCGAACTAAAGGTTCTTAAGGGATGTAACTAGCCCCGGAGGGAACCACCTGGAGGCTGAGTTGCTAAGCTCTATTCTTATTTAGAACTTACAAAAGGTGAAGAAGCGGATGAACTTCTCGATTTCGATTCAAAGGCGCCCATCTATCCTAGTTAAGTTAACCTTTAGCTAAGCTCTGATCTTCTTCCTTTGCTATCCAAACGGTTCGACATTCATTCCCAAGCGGACCTTACTCGGCTTAGAAGGTCTTGAGGGTCTAAGTCTCTGCGGTCAGCATTAAGTAAGCCTATCAAAATCTATTTCCGCAGACTGGTATTATCCGTGTCACTCACAAGCATCGGGCTACTCCTCCTTGTGCTTGCACGAGAGTTGTCGATGGCTCAACTCAACATTGACTGTTTTGTCTCTCTTTTGTTTCTATTCGTAGCATCTCATACCTTCTCTTATTTCTTATTAATTAAGGTTTTAATGTCACTACCAACGCTTGCTGTGAGTTAGGGAAGTAGCAGGAATAGGAGTGAGGAGTGCCTCTTTGAGGCTAGCATGGTCTCCTATACAGCCTCCGAGCTGGAGCCTGCAGGATTCCCCGGGAATTCAGCCTTTCACTTTCAGATTCTACATATACTACTGCTGGAGTGGAGAATGCCTCTACTACCTGCGCCAGCAAACAAATACTATAGTAGAGTAGGAATGGTTTCGCTATAGGGGAGGGAGATAGTTTACGCGTAAGTTGAAAGTGGGAAAGCTCTCAAGCAGCAAGTACGTACTTTTTATCCCTTCACATTCAAGTCAAGTATTGGGAAGGTATCTAGCCAGTGAGGCAAGTTAAGTCAGGAAATAAGGAAAGCAGCTGAAGCAAGGTGCCTAAGCCTTCCAGTTGCGAGGTCTTTTAGAGTTAGATATACTTGTCATCCGTTAGAAGAACTCGGAGTCTAAGATGGTTAATCGCCGGAGACAAGAACGAGTGAATCTAGTTTCGAGAGCATGCCTTACTATATATATAGGGGGCAGTTTCTAAGCGAAGGCAAGCGCAACTATCTATTTCATATCCTTCCTGTCAGCAAAGTAGGTCCGCTAGAAAGCCTACCGGCCAGAAAGTCCTTCAGAAAGGAGAAGCCGACCAAAAGACTATTCCATAACCGACTCTTGTTGCCGAATCGAAGGGGCTTGGCCGACAAATTCCTTGCTCTAAATTTTCTTCGAGCGAGCAGTCTTTCGATCTTTTTGGGTTGCATGCCCCAGGCAATGTTTTTTGTAATTGAGATGGATTGATCTTCGCTATCGTGCCTCTTCCATCCCTTCGGTCCTCGCTCTTAGAACTTATAGCATATAGGCTACCTACGGTTTCCCAGTAAGAACATTAAGAATAGTCCAGGATGCGGGATAAGCGCTGTTAAAGACTGAATTGCGTAAGTAAGATAATCTTTATTAACAGCTCATCTTCCGCACCAGTAGTCAGTCTTCTCTATAAGCAATTCTCAATGCCTATAGTATCCGTCTTTGAATCAGTCTACCGTGCGTGGCTAGCTTATTGTTAATCAATAATCCCAGTGTAGGCTTTTAGACTCGTTCCGTAAACTACACTCGCTATATGTTTAAGCAATCCCTCTTTCTGAAGCA